AATTTTGCTTTAGCCAATGATCTAATTAGAGGAATAATTGGAACTATTGTATCAAGCTTTTTCATAACAATTTTTATTAGAAATGAATTTTTCAACATTTGACTACGTACCACTGAAAGATTTAGCCGAATACTTAAAAAATAGCCCAAAAAGTGAAATGAATGCTGGGATAATTGGTTTATATGGATCGTTCCTGGTTGAGACCAAATATCAAAATGACATTGCCATAAATAGATAAAATAGTATTTCCATTTATTTATCAAAAGAGGTGTATTCTTTGAAACCAGAATGGATTTTCCTTGATATCTAACATAATGGATGAAAGGATCCTTGAAGAATGATAAGGTATACGAAAAATCCTTAGCAAATTTTTCTACAAGATGTTCTATTTTTGCATAGAAAAAAATTCGCTCAAAAAAAACACGAAAAGATTTTAATCGTAACTGAGAGGATTTTTTACGTAGAAAAAGAAAGATAGATTCGTATTCCCATACATATAAATTATATAGGAACAAGAAAAATCTTGGATTACTTTTTGAAAAAAAAGTAGAAATCGATTTTTTTGGAGTCAAAATAATATTCCAATTACAATAGTAATCAAAAAACAACCTTAATAAATGAAAGAAATAGACATCTTTTATCCAATATCGAAGGATTTGAACCAAGATTTCCAGATGGATAGGATAGGGTATTCGTATATCTGACTCACGATTTAAACATATCAATTTATCTTCGAAAAAAGGAAAAATGGAATGAATTGATCGCAAATTATTATAAGATTTTACGAGTTCTAACTCCTCTAAGGAAGAGATAAATAATTGTAGGGAAAATCGAATCTCCACGACGACAACAAAACCCTCTAATATTATTGGAGGGTCAAAATTATTGTTATAACCCCAAAAAGGATTTTTGTTAGAATCATTAGCAAAAATGATCAAATGAGTCTGTTGATACATTCGAGTAATTAAACGTTTTACAATTAGTAAACTAAATTTATTGTTATAACCTACATTTTCTACAAAAATGGATCCATGACCATAAGCGAGTCCATAAATATACTCCCGAAAAAAAAGTGGGTATAGGATGTCCTGGTGGCGAGATCTATGGAGTTCTAAATAGACTCGATATTCCTCCATTTAAAAAATTCTATTTGGTCAAACAAAGAATCAGAGATTCATTGGATTATCAAATGATACATAGTGCGATACGGTAAAAACTAGGGTATTCTAATATATATATATTATTAATAGATACCTAGAAAATCAAGTAAAACCCACCAACGGACTCTCTCTAATCGCTTTTTCCATCTAATTTTTGTTCTCGGATAACAAGCTAGTTAGGAATCCTTTATTTTTTTTTAAACCCAATCGCTCTTTTGATTTTGGAAAAAAAAATATCTTTATCAATATACTCTTTCTTTTACACATTTCTCGCTATCCCAAAATATAATGGAAAATAGCTATTATAGTTAGGACTCATAACAAAAAAAATAATCCATTCACAAGAAAAGCTTTTCCCACATCAAGCACTAACCTTTATTTTAACGTACAATTAGATGGGGTAATCATTCAAATAAAAAAAATGAAAGCTCGTTGCTTTTTGTTTCCCTATAATTAATTGGAGCCGCCAAGCTCTATCCCTTTATTAATTAAACCCAACTGAATTTTTTTTGTTCCGAGCGAAGAATTCAAACAAAAATTGGGACCGGATCCAATAAGAATGAAATATTTTTAGAATTCGTCATTGATACGACATGCTACTTTTTCCATTCATTCCTTTCTGGATCAGTCGTGGTCTTACAAACTCTACCGATGGTATGGACGAACCAATTGCTTCATAGAAATGTGTAAAAAATAGAGTCGCTCTTAAAAGCCGAGTACTCTACCATTGAGTTAGCAACCCCAATACAATTTGTAAAAATAGGATGGGTGTGTATATCCAATCGCAATAAAAACAATAAAAATAAAAGATTGAATTGTCTAATAAAATATTAGACATTAAAAAAAAATAAAAAATGATAGACGACCTCTTTATCTACTATGTTATCCATTATACATGGATATATATATATATTAATATATTATTTTCTATTTTTTTTTTAGTTTATTATTTACCTTTCAATTCAATTTACAACTCAATTAATTACCTTTCAATCAAAAAATTCTTTTTTGTTTGTATCGCAGAAAATACAATGAAGTTACCTTTTGATGAAGTAAAAAAAGCCTTTTTAACGTGAGTAAATTAATCAATTTATTCACGATCGGATTATATTTATTTGATACACTGTTGTCAATATTATATTAGTATTGAAAAAAGAATACAATCGAGAAAACAAACGAAAAAAAGAAAAACTTATAAAAAAATTATAGAAATATAAAAATAAATAGGAAAATATAAAATTAATTATAGAAAAAAAAAATGGAGCAACCCCCCTATTATGTGAAATTCACATCGAAAAACGAAATAGCCGGTTTCCTTTATAAATTGTAATAACTTTTTT